ACATTGTCGGAACAAAACAAAAAGATCGTATGCCTTGATATGAAAATATTTGATACATGAAGCCGCGATCTGATTTATATATAAATCAGATATCGATATAAATTAGATAGAGATCAAACTTGATCTTCTTGTGTTCGGTTCGGGAATCAAAGAAAAAGAAACATATTGGAAACAGCTCTTGTCTTGGAACTTGGAATCACCCTTTCTTAGTATCTTAGTATGGAACGCCTAGGAAAAAGCGGATTGAATCGGAAATATCGACGGATTCTTGCGGAGTCCAAAGAAATATCAAATAAAAAAAATCTACTGTTCGAATTTCATAGCTATAGAATTTGCAATTTGAATATCAGAATAGTGGATATAGTCATGATTCAATGGGTTAGGTCCACTTACTTTTTATTTTGTTGATTTCGAATCTTTACAATAGATTAGATTGGAATAATGGAAAAGAAAAATATTTGGTGATCGAAGAGACGACTTCACATTACTCATTATAATAAACAAGCGTTCAACTTTCTTTTAGCAACTTTCTTTTAGAAGTAGAATTACTATTCTAATTACTATATTCTAACTCATTATAAGGATAACGTATTATCATTAAATTCGAAAGTTTATAATTACATTATTATCCAGTTGGTTACTTTTTTTATTACAAATCAACACAATTTTKATTCCCGTTTCAATATGAATATTACCACTTTACTTTATTTATATTTATGAAAAAGGCCAAAAAGCCCCTTATCGGATTTGAACCGATGACTTACGCCTTACCATGGCGTTACTCTACCACTGAGTTAAAAGGGCAATTGGATTCAATTATTGAAGGAGTCACTAGGCGGATAAGATAGATCTATATCTATCTATATATATATTATATATAAGTATATGCAGTAGACTCATAGCGGCGAGTGTCACCTAGGGGAACGATAATTTTGATTTACTTAATAAGTAATAAGTATAAGTATCGGTTAACCCGGGTTTATTGATATTGGATTTGATAAATATCAATGAAATGAAGTGTTTCAAGACCGACCCTAATGGAATTGACTTAAATTGATCTGACCCCATCAGAACGGAACGAAACTTATTTGATTGATACATGGATACATGGACCTACCAATTCGACATAGATCCACCAGATTTCACATGTGATAAAGAGATTCTGTTTGTTCCCCGAACCAAAATTTTAGAGAAAAAAAAAAAAAAATTGATAACTTGTTAATCTTAATCCCCGTTCCCCGATTTTCAGATTTCTCATTTGTTAATTTCCCAGCTTAGGGCGATATAGGAATAGTCCGATCTCATCTTACCAAGGAGTGGATAAATGAATGAAAGTTAAGTGGAAGAAATGAAGAAAAAATCTTCTTTTATGTCGGACCAATCACTTCCCCAAAGAGTCCTCTACTTTCGTCTTTCGGCCTATTTTTATTTTTATTTTATAGCAATTTCTATAATAGATTTCGATTTTAGAATAGAATGGCGATTAGAATGAGCGATTGATGGACGAATCAAAAAATGCTATTGGTATGGGATCAGAAAAGGTGGAAAGATCCTTTACTTTAGAGTTAGTCATCCCATTCCATTATATTGACAATTTCAAAAAACTGTTCATACTAAGTATGATGGCAGTCGGGCAAATATGCCCCCATCGTCTAGCGGTTCAGGACATCTCTCTTTCAAGGAGGCAGCGGGGATTCGACTTCCCCTGGGGGTAGGGTACTACGAAAGTAAGTTGATCGTGGATTATAAATAAGCCTAGACTTTATTCTTCCTGGGTCGATGCCCGAGCGGTTAATGGGGACGGACTGTAAATTCGTTGGCAATATGTCTACGCTGGTTCAAATCCAGCTCGGCCCAATAATTCGCTGATCCACCAGGAAATGATATAACCCCCTTTGTTTTCCAGAAATGCCAGATACGAAAGACTCAAGAATAAAAAGAGTCCAATTCTCCGATAGATCCCTACCGCTATTTAGTTATTTTGTTTGCTCCATTTATTTATTTTGTTTACTCCATTTATTTGTTCCCATAAATTCTGATCTTGCTAATAATGATCTAGATTCATATCAGGATCATGAAATCGAAAGCATAAAGTCTAATGAAAAGAATAAAGTAACGCAAAAAAAGACTCTTTTTTTTTTTTCATTGGGACATTGAAAAACGAATTATCAATTGATTTGGCAATAACGAAAGGAATCCGTGCCGCTCTCACTAAAGTAAAGTGTATATCCGTGTGTATATCAATATCTCACTCACGTCTCGGTTCCAACACGTCGATATTTATCTAAATATAAATGAAATTGTTTGAATGAAATCATAAAAATAGGTATTCGGTACATTTTACCGCCCCGGGATTGTAGTTCAATTGGTCAGAGCACCGCCCTGTCAAGGCGGAAGCTGCGGGTTCGAGCCCCGTCAGTCCCGACGGATCCAAATCCAATAAAAAAAAAACATCAATATATCTCGCCGTTTCTGTTAAACTGGGGCAAAATAAAATGGTAGAATTTCATGCCTACTGCTCTCCTTTGCTCTTTTTTCTTTTTCATTTCGATTTCTCATCAACCAGTACCGATTGATGAGAAAGAGACATGTGCGAATTGCTACAATTATTGGTAGCATCATATTCAGGATTCCAAGAGCTACCGTAGGGGGTCTGGTTTTTTTGACTGTCCCCCATCTGTGTATGGAATGGAATCGAGTACCATATCGTTCCCGGGAGCGTATACACAACTGAATTTAAGATCGTTACTTTGATAGAATACTTTTAAGATTAAGATTCAAAGTATCTTCTTTTCTGGTTTCTAGTTTGGCTAACTTAAATTACTAGTTTGAATTTGTTTGAATTTGAAAGAATTTATCTCATTCAAATTTCACGCCGAACTTTTGAGGGATACGTTCTAGTACTAATCCAAGGGAGGGGGGATGATATTCTTAATAAAATAAAGATCAAGCAAGGCGACAACCCCTCCCGAAGAGGGAATGAATAATCTTTTTTAAGCGTATTGCCAAAGAAGAATAAACTCTAAATAAATCTAAATAAAATAGTCAATTTTATGAAATATTCGATTCTTTTCTACTGGGACTCGTCTTTATCACACTTCTTTTTCGTTTTTTTTTTTAATGATATAATTTTCTTGAAAAAAAAAAAAAAAAAAAATGAAAAGGGGTTTAGAACTTAACCCCTTCCCTTTTTCTTTTTCTATTTCGTTTCGATTGTTTGTTTGGTTTTTTTCTAAACCCTTTGTAAACAAGGAAAGTGTAAAGCGGTTAGGGGGTTGTACAAGTACGGCGGTCGATTATAGAAAAGACAGACTGGAAAAGACTGGTAAATAAAAAAAGTATTAGTATTCAAAAAGTATTAGTATTAAAGTAAAGGAGTAAAGGAATTCTTTAAGTAAAGGAGTAAAGGAATTCTTTTGATTGAATCAGGAATCAAAGTTTGTATTTGGTGTGTGGATAAAAGAGCTGCCTATGTTATACTATTGAATTCTCGACGATGAATCGACTTGACAGTCAAATATTGTTATTCATGATATTGATCCCATTCGCTATCATCGAAATGTAATTCATCCCATTGAATTTACAAGCGAAAGGGTTATCATCTCTATGGGATTAAATCCCGAGTTATTGCGAAGTAAAAAAAAACCAAACGATGAGACTATGGAAGTAAATATTCTCGCATTTATTGCTACTACACTGTTCGTTCTAGTTCCTACTGCGTTTTTGCTTATAATATACGTAAAAACGGTCAGTCAAAGTGATTAATTTGAACGAAACTTGACTTCTTAGTTCTTATCAAGGATTTAAGAAAAAAAACTTTCAATTTCATGTCTTAGTCTTAAATGAAACCAACGGACTAGAATCAGCAGTAGCCTATGAGATTCGATAGTATGGTAGAAAGATTCATATATGAATCTTTCTACCATACTATCTATTTTTATTATTTTTATGTAGAAAGATAGAAACTGAATAGAGATCAATCTACAATATGGATATGGATCCTTATACATGTTAATAGATACATAGTATCTCAATTCTATTTCTTTGCTTCGTCTATTTGTATTTTCTTTTTGTTCATTCCAATCAATCTGAAATAATCGAAAGGCTGCTCTTACGATTTTCAAATTTATTTATTTCTGATTATTTTCAATATGAATCTCGGTATCCATTAAAAAAAGAATCAAATCGATGAAAGAAAAACAAATTTGGGCATATATTACTAAAAGAAAATCAAGTTAATAAAAGAAAATGAAATAGGAAAGAAATAAAGTAATCGTTTTTTTTTAGCATTCCGAAGAAGTCGTTGATTGAGCGGTTGACAGATGATCCAAGGAGTTCTATTCTATAACTTCTTCCGATTTCAAAAAGGGGTACCCCGGCGATTGTCAACCCTGGAGCCATGATATGAAACGGGTCAATAAAGCATAGCAGAAAGCAAATTTCTAAAATACTCAAATAATAAAAAATAATAAAATCGGTGGTAAGTGCGAAATATGTGACTTGACCAAGGCACAATCTTATTATTATTAACTATTCAAATTAAATCGTGAACCCTTTCTTTTCTCTTTGAACAGTCCAATAAAAAAAAAGGGGGGTCCGGTTTTCCGCGTTCTTCCCCATTGTCCATTGAGAACTCTGGCAAGGGCCGGTTCAGAAAAACCAAATAGAAAATCTAGGAAGACTTCGGTTGGAATAAAATTCCTATGATCTGTATCCCCCTTCCTTTCAAAATAGAAATAGGGGAATTTTGGAAATATCGGTTTGATTTGGATTCTGAAAGAGCATTATTCATATATATTATGAATTGTATTCGAGTCATAATAGAATCGAATACAATTACCTCGCCAGAATCCAAGCCAATAGAATTCCGAAATGAAGGTATTTTGATTAATTCAATTTCGAAATTCTAAATGGAATTAAATTACTGAATTTAATTATTATATTAATTATTAAATAATTAATATAATTAAAAAGGCTTTGCAGAACGATCTATAAAAAAAGTGATACAGTTTGATTCCCCAACTCAATTAGTAGTATCTCTAGAGTCCACTTCTTCCCCATACTACGAGCGAAAGGGAAAATGTAAAGACTACCATTAAAGCAGCCCAAGCGAGACTTACTATATCCATGTGAATTATGTCCCCTATCTCTATGAATATGAAGAATTGATTCCATTATTGTTTCCTAATAATAGTGGAATCACTGGCGCAGAGTCAAAAAGGGATTCTGGCCCAACGCCCTTGATGAAAGACTCCACTAAATATGAAACGCTCCAATAAATCCACTTAGAACAAGTTCGTATATGATTTCTAGTAGAATCCGGAAAAATGAAACAAAATACACAGTCGCACTTTTCTTTGGAAGTATCAAAGGGAGTGTTACCTAATCTGTAGTAATAATAAGAACTCCTCGTTTTTTTTTGTTGCCCTTTATTATCATTAAGTAAAAGCCAATTATCCGTCCAATCGAATATTGATTGAATGCCCGTGCATTCAGAGACTCTTATGAGTCTGTATACTGCATACAAAGTATCTCCCGCCCCTTCCTTCCATAACGATTAATTCGATTCTCCCTCGGGCTTTTCAATCTAATTCAAGACCCGGTCAGTAGACCCTGCATTAGCAATTAGCAGTGGAAATAAATCGGTAACTCTTGATTTGATATGAAAGCGCTTCTACTACTATAATCTTTCCGTGAATCCTAAATGCAAGGATTAACAGCACTTTAAGTTTAAGGAACAGAAAAAAAAAAAAGAACAGAAACCCCAGCTATTTCGAATCACGAAAATTTCAAGAGTCGCGTACTTTGCTGGAAAAGATTCGGCGAGTTAGACCAGCCAAGCAGAATAAGGGATTGCGAGTCTTATCGTTTGTTGATCAGGCGACACCCAGATTTGAACTGGGGAAAAAGGATTTGCAGTCCCCCGCCTTACCGCTCGGCCATGCCGCCAAAACGATACAAAATAGATGAAAAAATTCCCCCTTTGCTTGTTTTGTTTGGGGGGGGGGTACTCAATGTCTTTTCTTTTTTTTGTGTACGTCCATATAAAATCTCGTTTTTCTTAATTCCTTGCCTAAAAAAAATATGTCCTTTTTTTGGATCGGCTCCGGTTCTTCAATTGATTTTATAGTATCTCACACAACATCTTAATCCCTCTCTTTTCTCTTTCTTTTTTTCTATTGAAAAATGAAAAAAGAAATGTGCATTTTCAGTCACAAAAGCCAAAATTAAGGACAAATTGGAACCATTAACTAGTGACTGAAAATTCGTGACCAACTCTTGGATTTAAATTTAAATTGTAAATTGTGTTTCCTAATGATAGAAGAAAATCAAAATTGATACCTACCTAATCAATATTGGTTTTTTCTATAAAAAAAGCCTTCTCCATTTCAATTATAACAGCAATTATGAGTATATGTAAACCCCAAACATAAATCGTTTCGCGGCTAGCTTATTGGTTATCTTATCTGTGTCTGATGCCTCTCTATAGGGAATTTGCCGAAAATTGTCGTACTGCAATTTAGATTGAAGAGAAAATCGAAATTTTGATAGAGCACGACATGCGCTGTCCCGAAGCGAACTATGCGGGGGGCGATGTATATATCTATATCGGCACGGGTTTACTAAATACAAGCCGTCTTACGCACTTCAATCCTATTCAAAAAATTCGACTAAAAAAAGAAAAAGGGGGTTCTTCGCAAATCATTTTTTGAACAGTGGAATCCACGAAAAAGGTAAGTGCTAAAAAAATGAGCTTTACGCTGGTATATTGTGTCTGATTCTTATGTCTTTATCTTAGCGAATAGATCAAATCACGACGTTTATTTTTCTGGTATCCTAACGGATTGGAATATCATAATAATGGTATAAATTGAATTATTTTTTTGATTCTATACAAAACTCCGTAAGTCTAAGTGGAATTTATCGCTTCCTTTCCATTTGGATCTGTCTCTTAGAAATTCCAATTTTATTAAGTATAAAATCATCCTTTTTCCCCCGTTCATACGTATTTCATACATTCCATCTATATGGAGTTGGGTAAAATTTCATGCGATTCAGTAAACAGAATCTAAATTCCAGCATTCTGCATCGATTCATATGAATCGATGCAGAATGAGAAACGAATGGGATTTTTTGATAAATGGGAAATTCAAAATGCTCGGAGATGGAAATGCAGGAATGTCTACAATACCTGGGTTGAATCAGATACAATTTGAAGGATTTTGTAGGTTCATTGATCAGGGCTTAACAGAAGAGCTTTATAAGTTTCCAAAAATTGAAGATACAGATCAAGAAATTGAATTTCAATTATTTGTGGAAACATATCAATTGGTAGAACCCTTGCTAAAAGAAAGAGATGCTGTATATGAATCATTCACGTATTCTTCTGAATTATATGTATCCGCAGGATTAATTTGGAAAAGCCGAGGGGACATGCAGGAACAAACTATTTTTATTGGAAACATTCCTCTAATGAATTCTTTGGGAACTTCTATAGTA